ATCCTTCTTCTGACGCAGCAACGCAACTCCAATCAGTCTCGAAACGAAGTCCTATATAATTTCTTTAGTCTTTTCTTTTTCTTGTCACTGTAGAACCGTGTACCATAGATTAGAGAAAAATGTGAATTTGACGGGTTGTTTTCTAATAATTAATAATAAAAATTCATAAAAGAGATTAGCCTATTCCCCGAATTCACAATTCAATTAGATGCGAAATCTAACTCCCTCCCCTTCGTACTTGTAGAATAAGAGTTTTTTGTTGAAATCTTTTTTTCATTTTAAGGAATTGCTTAGTTGTCCAGAAACAAGTACTGGCAGTAGAGAATATTCGAGAGAACAGCGAAAAAATAATTGTAAGAATCAATATTCTGAATGTGTGTATTCTTGTTCTTGTATTCGATGCAAAAGGTTTTTCTTGATTTTCTTGATACTTAATTAAACTACAAAGAGGTTTTTTTTTTTTTATTTTAATATGGAAAGAAAAAAAAAGTAAAAGATATTATAAAGAAAAATAGAGGGTTACTTTTCGTTCTAAAATCTAAAAAAAAAAAATGGATTCGATACAAATAAATAACAAATAAATAAATAAACTAAAAGAAGTGATCAACATAGAAATGATTTTCCAATTTTATTCCGTAGCGATTTACATAGTGATTTGATTCAAAGACAGTTTCTTTGAATGAAGTTATACAACACAGTTTTTCTAATATATTATTATTTTAATATTTCAATTTAGTTTGTTCTTTTATTTTTCAAGAGTTGTCCAATGAATCTTTTGATTCGGAGATAGGATAGGTAGATTTTTAGATGATGAGTTGATTTCTTTTTCTACTTATATCGCTCTTTTTTTTTCGAGTGTTGTCTATAATCTATAATGATAATGATTGATAAATGATTAATAAATAAAAAACTTTCAATTGGTATTTTTGCTTATCTTCGTATCTTTAAAAAATTGAATTTAGGAAAGTATTTTACAAATATATGGATAAAAAAAAATAGTTTATTTAGCTCCTTCATGCCCACTCTAACTAGTTATTTTGGTTTTCTGTTAGTAGCTTTAACTATAACTTTAGTTCTATTTATTAGTCTGAGCAAGATACGACTTATTTGAAATTAATTGAATGAACAATTCATAAAAAAAAAAGAATTTTTTTTTTTTGCAGTATTCCATTTTCTAGTTCCTTACCGTGTCAATTTCCAATTCTTGGTTATTGAGATTTATGGGCAATATGCATTAATATTTAAGGATAGATATTACCTCCTTTTTCCTCTTTTCAAACAAATTGAAATGATTGAAGTTTTTCTATTTGGAATCGTCTTAGGTCTAATTCCTATTACTTTGGCTGGATTATTCGTAACTGCTTATTTACAATACAGACGTGGTGACCAGTTGGATCTTTGATTAATTAATACCCTTTTTTTTGACCTCCTCCTTTTTTTAATCCACAGGAGGTCAAATTAAGATTGATGTTCAAGCTTTTCCCTAAAATTTTTGACTTAACAAAACAAGAATGGAATCACGCTCTGTAGGATTTGAACCTACGACATTGGGTTTTGGAGACCCATGTTCTACCGAACTGAACTAAGAGCGCTTTTTTATTACAAAAAAGAAAGCTGTAAGTAAAAAGATTCTTTTTTTTTGACTCCACTACATCTTGAATGCCTATACTATCTCATATATAAACTATATTATATATAAATATAATAAATAATAATATGATATTCTTTAATATCATATTAATTTATGATTAGGTATGCCTAATTTTAATTGATCTCAATTGATCCCTTGTTATTGTATTGCTCAGAGGCGAAGTAATAAGTAGGGATGACAGGATTTGAACCCGTGACATTTTGTACCCAAAACAAACGCGCTACCAAGCTGCGCTACATCCCTTTCAATTGGTCTACAATGTCATTGTAGAGAATCCCTGTCTTGTTTTCCACATACTTATTTCATTTCATTTTCTCCATTGAGATACATAACTTATCTTGCCATTTCTTCTTTTTTTTTGTCTCATATCATATAACATATAATACATATAATAATAAACTTATATACATATGAAAAAAAAATAGGAAACCCGCCGTAAATTTCGTGAATGCCCAGACGGAAAGAGACGTATTTTGTTCTTTTAAGAAAAGAAGAGGAAAATCTTATCTATCAAATTATTGTACATTTCTCAATTTGAATTAAGAATTCCGCGTACAAAACAAATGCGAGTGTCCTTTAATTTAACTACATATATACATCTGATCATATATGTATTGCCGTTATGTATTACAATAAAGAATACAGAAGGAGGATTTTTTATGCGAGATCTAAAAACATATCTATCCGTAGCGCCAGTAATAAGTACTCTATGGTTCGGGTCTTTAGCAGGTCTATTGATAGAGATCAATCGTTTTTTCCCGGATGCTTTGACATTCCCTTTTTTTTCATTCTAGTTATTAACACGGGGGGGTGAAGAAACTTAGAGACACAATTTAATATCTCTGACTACTACCCCCTTTTTTCTAATTCGAATAAGTTAGAAAAGAGAAAGAATAAAAGTGGATTCAACCTCAGCCAAACACGAAACTGGGTTCAAACTTCAAGTAAATTTACTTTAATTAAATCTTTAATTAAATTAAGAGATACAGAAGTGGAAATGCGGTTAGGGCAACAATATCATACAAGAAGTTGAAATAAAATAGAAAGACTTTACTTCTATTCTAATCTAAACTTCTAATCTAAATATACTTCTAATGTAAATATAATTTTTAATCATTGTATTACTTATTTTTACTATTACTATATTGGCGGCAACAAAATCTTTCATAATTTGATTTCGAGTTAGTAACTTGTATTTTTTCCTTCTTTTCTTCTTCGTTTCGGATAGGAAAATAGAAGAGTTGAGTGAATAAAAACCAAAAGGAGGTTCATGGCCAATGGTAAAGACGTCCGAATAAGGGTTATTTTAGAATGTACCAGTTGTGTTCGAAAGAGTGTTAATAAGAAATCAATAGGCATTTCTAGATATATTACTCAAAAGAATCGACACAATAGGCCTAGTCGATTGGAGTTGAGAAAATTCTGTCCCTATTGTTACAAACATACAATTCACGGGGAGATAAAGAAATAGATGGAATCGATCAACTGCGTGTGACTTTTACAAGGAAGATGAAAAATGACATATTGACATATCATATATTAGCATATCATATGTTAATATATATATTTAAATAGAAATAAGCAAAATCCTATTTCTTAATTCGAAATCATTAGCATTTTTGATCCGATCAAAGGAAATAGGATTCTCGAAAAAAGGAATAAAATAAACAAGCCATGGATAAATCCAAGCGACTTTTTCTTAAGCCCAAGCGATCTCTTCGTAGGCGTCTGCCCCCGATTGGATCGGGGGATCGAATTGATTATAGAAACATGAGTTTAATTAGTCGATTTATTAGTGAACAAGGAAAAATATTATCTAGACGGGTGAATAGATTGACTTTAAAACAACAACGATTAATTACCATTGCTATAAAACAAGCTCGTATTTTATCTTCATTACCCTTTCTTAATAATGAAAGACAATTTGAAAAAAACGAGTTGGTCGCTCGAACTACGGGTCTTAGAACCAGAAAAAAATAGGCTTACTCTTTAATTGAATCAAAATTTCAATCCGAACTCAAACGTCGGTTGATGTTTTGTTCGAGAAAAATCCAGGAATACAGATTTGATTGTCGTGTCGTAAAAAAAACGAATTGGGTAAAGTAAATAAAAAAATAAATATTTTTTTATTGAATGTTTTTGTTCAGTTTGACTACTTGATCATATTATGATCATATTTTATCATACTTATTTCTATTCTACCTTCCCGGAATTCATTTTCCAAGTAATTCCATGTCAAAGTCAAACATTCCGAAGGATTCCTTCCAATCTCCTTATTTTATCATGTCATTGGAAATCAGATAAAGGCAATTCCTATTTAATATAGCTAGTTGTGCAAGTATTTTACGATTAAGAAGCAACTGTCTCTTGTACAGATTGTTTATTAATCTACTATAACTATAGGATACTGCATTCTCGCGAATTGCTGCATTTATACGAGTGACCCATAAACACCGAAAATTTCTTTTGTGCCTATCTCTATCCCGATAGGCCGAAAACAAAGCTTTTATTCTTTGTTGAATAATAGTTCGAGTAAGTCTTGAATGAGCCCCACGAAAGCTTGATGTGAATAAACGAATTTTTGTTCTACGCCTCCGAGCTATATATCCTCGTCTAATTCTGGTCATTGAATAAACGAAACTTTGATAAATAACTAATCGATTTCCTTTCTTTCAGTTATTCTTTTTCCCTTTTCTAGAATAACAAAACGGATTCTTCCAATGTATAAAATAATAATTCCAACGGCTTTTGCTACTCTAACCTTCCCAACCACTATTTTTTCTTTTTTTTTATAAGCATTTCGCCTTGAAATAAGAAATCTTATTGGTACTAGGTATCAAACAAAAATAACAAAAATATAATATAGTAAATAAAAATAAGTAGTAATTAAGTAGTAAATAGAAATGGATAAATAAATAGTGGGTTCCATCGTTTCTATGGTTATTTCTTAAACGGCGAGGTCCTCTCTATACACCGGAGCCCCTTACTTGATCGAATCAATGCTATTGTTAACTTGTACAGTTTACACTTTTTGGCTCTACCCATGAATTCCCCAGTAGTAGGTCTTTCACAACGAGATCCGTTTTTACAGTAACGGTATTTAATTATGTGGATTAGCTGATTAGCTGACCTTGTTAGTCCGTTCTTGCAAGAGTAGAGGCATCCATTTTCGGCTTTTTAATTTAAATAAGATTTGCCCTGCTTAACAGATAATCATTTGCTACCAATGGGGAATTCTTTCGCATTTTCAATTGAAAATTGAGGTAATTGAATTTGCACCAATAGAAACCATAAATTTGATACACAATAGAAGCATATTCTAGATCTTTTTTTTTTCATTTTAGATAGTGAAGGGGAGTCTTCCATTCTATCCTATTCATCGGTACTGATCACGGATAGTGGAAAAATTCTTTCTTTTGTCCCAACCCACAATCTGAAATCTGAACGAGTCGCACATACACCCTAGTACATGTCCCTCGGCGCTGAGGGCATCCCCCGAGAGCGGGGGATTTGGTGACATTTCTGATTGGCTGTCTTGTGTTTCTAATAAGTTGTTTAATAGTTGGCATGTTGAATCGTATGCATAATGGGCTGGTTTAGATCAATCCTAACCGGATGATTATGAATTCTTTCTATATTCATATTCTATTTTAATATTTTATTAAATATTAAAATTAATAAAATTCAAATTAATAGAATATGAAACCTCGGTAAGAAACTAAAATCTCAAATCGCGATTTGTGTGAAATTCCTGCTATTTTTTATGCAACTGCTACAAGATCAACAATTCCATGAACTTGGGCTTCTGCTGCTGACATAAAAACATCCCTTTCCATGTCTTCAGATACAACCCATAAGGGTTTGCCTGTTCTTTGTGCATAAACCCTTGTGAGGATTTCGCGCAGTTTCAGTAGTTCTTCCGCTTCCAGGACAAATTCTCCTATTTGTGCTTCATAAAAAGCAGCAAAAGGTTGATGGATCATTACCCTGATGATATAAGATAATAAAGGGTTACTTTATCTCGCATAAGAAGGTCACGAGAAGAGATAAAGAATAAAAAAAAAGATAGAATTGAACAACCGTACAGGCATTGCTTGCGCATTGCATACGGCTCTACAAGAGAATTCACTTTTACCGAAGAAAAATAGAGAGTCTACAAAGCCTAGGTCGGTAAATGATACAATGACCACCCTTTCCTTGGGAGGAATTAAGAAAAACAAAATACTATGGTGGCTCCGTTGCTTTATTTCATCGGTGATTTAGCAATCCCAAAGTTTCTTTTTTTTTTCAAATAAAAAAAAAAGAAAAAAGAATATAATCTTTTTTTTTTTTGTCCTCTTTCATAATTCATAATAATATAAATAGCATTAAGAACCTTCTGGTGTGAAAACAAAAAAAAAGTTTGCGACACTGAAATAGGCTCCCGATAAAATCGGAACTACCCCTAATATCTCATACTACTCTTTCAATACATAATCTAATGTTAAAACGAAATAAAAAAATTTCTTATATTGAATTCGAAATGCCATGCTATTATTACTTAATATTCATATTTCATATGGCGAAGGCATAGTTTTCTTTTTTCTTTCAAATAAAATAAAAACTCATTGGCGCCAAGCGTGAGGGAATGCTAGACGTTTGGTAATTTTTCCTCCGACCAGGATAAAAGATCCCATTGAAGCGGCTAATCCCATGCATACTGTTTGTACATCTGGTCGCACAAATTGCATAGTATCATAAATAGCTATTCCGGGTATTACCCATCCGCCAGGAGAGTTGATAAACAAATACAAATCTTTGATCTCACTTTCTGTACTGAGATATACCATAAGACCGATAAGTTGATTCGAGATCTCACTATCAATATCTTGACCTAAAAAAAGTAATCTTTCTCGATAAAGTCGGTTGATTAGGATCAAATTCTATCCCTTAGGAACCGTACATGCACCTTTTGATGCATACGGTTCATCAAAAATCGCGAAAAAAAGAATCAATATGTAGATCCCATTTAACGAATAACGAAGGGGTTTTTCCTCCATTTTTCAAGAAAGATGGTTTTTTTACCCGTTTACCTATAATAAAAAAAAAAAATTCATTAAACTTATCAAACTAACTTCTCATTGATGTATTCTTTCATCGGGATCCAATTCAAATCACGATAACATTCTCTTGTTCCTGAGTGGGCTTCTTTAATTCTTTTAGGTTTGTGCTCTACTCCGAGTAAAGATCTGCCCGATTTGGATTTGCACATATAGGGCAAATGCCCCCAATACCGTGTCTTTTTGCTACAACTTCCTTTTTTTTTTCAATTCATTTCACGCCTTCCACAAAATATTTGACGTATTTATCAAATTATTCGATTGATTATGATTAGTAGTTTTAAATTACTCCTATTTCTAATTTATAAAATTTATAAATAGAATATGATACAAATAGTAATCATGGATATAGTACTAATTGGGTTTTTCTAAGCGGAGCCTGGATACTTCATTTTATTGGTCCAAACAAGCTAACCATAAATTATTCTAATTGATAATATTAATCTGAATACCTCCAAAGCATAGATCTAATTGCACTTTATTGCCACTTCACGCTCTAATTTTTGGATGATTTAATCAATCCTTCTTTGGTGAAACAGAGGATATCTCGATCGGGGTAGAGAACGGGGAAATCCCATAATGACCCAATGTCTCTGACAAGTCGCACTATACGTCAATCCAATTTGAACTATCCTCTCCGGGATTTCGAAAAGGGACTTTTGGAACACCAATAGGCATTAAATGAAATAAAAAAAAATGAAGTACTCTATTTCACTTTGATGTGAAAGCGTAACAATGAATTTATTGTCTTAAATGAATTTATTGTCTTAATAATATTATATGAATTTATTGTCTTAATAATATTATATTGGATATTGGCTTTTATTTTATTATTTTTTCTATTTTCTTTATTTTTTTGTTTTATTTTATTTGTTATTTGCGCAGATTCGATAAGTTCATAACATAAAAAAAAAGAAGACAAAATGAATAAAGTAAAATTCTTACGAATAGGCTCTTTGAATGATGAACAAATCCGTATGCATTCGCTCATCTAAAATGGAGTCAACCTCCCATTGCGTATTGGTACTTATCTGGTATAGAATAGATCTGCTTCTCTTTGTTCCTACAAACAGAATTGTGACATTCTGACTAAAATACTAAAAAAAAAATGGAATCCTTTCTCCGAGATAATCCACTGAAAAAGGGAGGTCCATAACATAGTTTTTTCCAGTGCAATAAAGTTACATAGTGTCTATCTTTCGTTGATAAGGGGGTATTCCATGGGTTTGCCTTGGTATCGTGTTCATACCGTCGTATTGAATGATCCCGGTCGTTTGCTGGCTGTCCATATAATGCATACAGCTTTGGTTGCTGGTTGGGCCGGCTCGATGGCTCTATATGAATTAGCAGTTTTTGATCCTTCTGACCCCGTTCTCGATCCAATGTGGAGACAAGGTATGTTCGTTATACCCTTCATGACTCGTTTAGGAATAACCAATTCATGGGGTGGTTGGAGTATTACAGGAGGAACTATAACGAATCCGGGTATTTGGAGTTATGAAGGTGTGGCTGGGGCGCATATTGTGTTTTCTGGCTTGTGCTTCTTGGCAGCTATCTGGCATTGGGTGTATTGGGATCTAGAAATCTTTTGTGATGAACGTACAGGAAAACCTTCTTTAGATTTGCCCAAGATCTTTGGAATTCATTTATTTCTCTCAGGAGTGGCTTGTTTTGGGTTTGGTGCTTTTCATGTAACAGGATTGTATGGTCCTGGAATATGGGTGTCTGATCCTTATGGGCTAACCGGAAAAGTACAATCTGTAAATCCAGCGTGGGGTGTGGAAGGTTTTGATCCTTTTGTTCCGGGAGGAATAGCCTCTCATCATATTGCAGCAGGGACATTGGGCATATTGGCGGGCCTATTCCATCTTAGTGTCCGCCCGCCCCAACGTCTATACAAAGGATTACGTATGGGAAATATTGAAACCGTGCTTTCCAGTAGTATCGCTGCTGTCTTTTTTGCAGCTTTTGTTGTTGCTGGAACTATGTGGTATGGTTCAGCAACTACCCCCATTGAATTATTTGGTCCCACTCGTTATCAATGGGATCAAGGATACTTCCAGCAAGAAATATATCGAAGAGTTGGTACTGGGCTGGCTGAAAATCAAAGCTTATCCGAAGCTTGGTCTAAAATTCCTGAAAAATTAGCTTTTTATGATTACATCGGAAATAATCCGGCAAAGGGTGGATTGTTCAGAGCAGGTTCAATGGATAACGGGGATGGAATAGCTATTGGGTGGTTAGGACATCCTCTATTTAGAGATAAAGAAGGGCGTGAGCTTTTTGTACGTCGTATGCCTACTTTTTTTGAAACATTTCCGGTTGTTTTGGTAGACGGAGACGGAATTGTTAGAGCCGATGTTCCTTTTCGAAGGGCAGAATCGAAGTATAGTGTTGAACAAGTAGGTGTAACTGTTGAGTTCTATGGTGGTGAACTAAATGGAGTCAGTTATAGTGATCCTGCTACTGTGAAAAAATATGCTAGACGCGCACAATTGGGTGAAATTTTTGAATTAGATCGTGCTACTTTGAAATCCGATGGTGTTTTTCGTAGTAGTCCAAGGGGTTGGTTTACTTTTGGACATGCTTCGTTTGCCCTGCTCTTCTTCTTCGGACACATTTGGCATGGCTCTCGAACCTTGTTTAGAGATGTTTTTGCTGGTATTGATCCAGATTTAGACGCTCAGGTGGAATTTGGAGCATTCCAAAAACTTGGAGATCCAACTACAAGAAGACAAGTAGTTTGATACAACATTAATCTCTGATTTTTCGTCTCTATTTTCTTTTTGTAATTTGACATAGGGTACTGGGGACATCTTGATTTGAATCGCCGCCTTTTCTTTGTCTTGACTCTTGCTCTTTTTTTATCCGGGAACGCTCTAAATAAACAGATATGGAAGCTATAATTGTAAACCACGATTGAATCTATGGAAGCATTAGTTTATACATTCCTCTTAGTATCGACTCTAGGAATAATTTTTTTCGCTATCTTTTTTCGAGAACCGCCTAAAGTTCCAACTAAAAAGGTGAAATGATTTTTCATTATCTTAATTGAAGTAATGAGCCTCCCAATCTTGGGGGGCTCATTACTTCAACTAGTCCCCGTGTTCCTCGAATGGATCTCTTAGTTGTTGAGAGGGTTGCCCAAAAGCAGTATATAAGGCATACCCAGTAAAACTTACAAGTAAACCAGATATAGAGATGGCGACTAGGGTTGCTGTTTCCATTATTATATAATAATAAAAAAATA